TCCTAATAGATTGATCCCAAAATAACATATCCAAATTATAAGAAAGCCTATAGAGGCCACTATTGAAGAATTTACACCTTCCCATTTTTTTTTTTTTCTAGTATGTAAATAAATCGCGAATATGGTCCACGTAATAAACGCCCAAGTTTCCTTTGGATCCCAATTCCAATAGGATCCCCAGGCCTCATTAGCCCATACTGCTCCCGAAAGAATACCTATGGTTAAAAAGAGAAAACCTAGACTAATAATACGATAACTCCAACGATCCAATTGTTGAATAAATTGAAACCTGTAATAATTTCTATAAGAAGAAAAAGAAGTGTTTTGTAAAACATTGTTTCTTTCGTTCATGTATTTGATCTCAGCAAAAGAAAATGACTCATTAAAAAAAAAATTCTTGTTCTTACCAATATTTCTTATTATTACTTTTTGAAATGTAATGACTAAAAGAGCTACTGATAATAATGATCCACATAAAAGAGCTGCATAGCCCAATACCATCATACTTACGTGCATCATTAACCAATGCGATTGCAGAGCGGGTACTAATATAGCGGATTCATGCATTTCGGTTAAAAGCCCCGAAGTAGCAAAGCCTTGGGTAAAAATAATACTTGGTGCGATTATTGTGCTTAAATAGTTTTTAAGCTTTTTAAAACCAAAAACCGGAACTATATGAAAAATGGAAAAACCCCATGAAAGAAAGATTATTGATTCATATAAATCACTTAATGGTAAATGTCCCGAAAAAATCCAACGAGTAACTAATAATCCTGTTATACAGAAAAAAGTTACTATCATGCCTTTTTCGGACGAATCATATAGTACTACGATTTCATTGACTAATAAGGTTATCAAACGAATTGCAATTACAATTGATACGACCGAAAACGATATATGAGTTAATATATGCTCTAAAGTTGAAAATATCATAAAATGAATAAAAATAAATCTCCTAATTATATGAATGGAAATCGGGAATTGAATTCATTATAGGACTTACTCTTTTAGAAAATAAGATGCCATGCCGCCACTCGGACTCGAACCGAGATGCTCTAGCACTGCTTCCTAAGAGCAGCGTGTCTACCGATTTCACCATAGCGGCTTGCTCGAAATCATAATAACCGATTTTTAGTCAATCGTCGAGATTGAAAGAGTCGATTCAAATGCAATATTTGTTTACTAAATATTCAATTTATTCAATTTAGTAAACAAATATTGCATTTGAAAAACAGAAAATTAAAGAATAAAAAAAAGCCAATTCCAAAATGGGGTCAATCTTATATTGAACAGTTCAAAACATTAGCAAATAGAAATTCTTACTTATATCTTATTTTTTTTTAGTTTGTATAAAAATATCTATAAAATATATAAACTAAAAAAAAACTATAAATAATATAAAAGAGCAAAAAACCAATAATAATAATCATAAAAAAATTTCAAGATATATACGAAACTATTCTTTGAAATTAGACTATTCTTTGAGTCCAGCTAATTTCGATTATTCCAATGTTTGTATTTGTTGCACAAAAAAACTTTTTGAGGTCCCCGTAGAAAGAGATTTCCCTAACGAAAAAGCTTTCCATGCTGCCCAATATCCCTTCTCCTTCCAAATTGTTTTCCGAATCCTTTTTTTTGATATAGAAGTGCGTTTTTTTGGAGCTGCCATTCAAAAATTATACTAGTTTATTCATTGCTATAGTTGGATGTGAAAGACATCTATTGTTCAAAATGAATTGTTCTTTAATTAACCATATATCTATCTTATCTATTTGTTTTTCTAAATTAGACTATTCTACTCTTTCAAAAATGTGGGTATGTAAAAATCACACAGTCTTTTTTTGTTCCTAGTAATCTTTTATGTAATTCTTTTTTATGTAATTCTTACAAAAGAAGACTATCCTTTTCTATCTCGGTCTATTTTCGTCGTATTGCATTTATACATGGAATAAGATAATATCGAAAAAGTTTAAGAACCCAACCCTTATCTTTATCCTGCTTACTTGGTCATTTAAAAGATACATGATTTTCAAAAATCATGTATCTTAATTCCTTTTTTCTATCTAAAATAAACTGTTGAATATCATAACCTTTTTTACAAACTTTTTACAAAGATAGATGTCTTTTTATTGGAATGGAAAATAATCAATTAGTGCCAAAACGAATTAATGATTCGGAATCAAAAACTCAAAAAAATAAGAATTTTTTTGAGTCATATGGATTGTTTTTAATGATTCATATCAAAATAAACTAATGTTTTGAGTTTTGGTGTAATTATTTATCCTCATTCTCTGTATCTGTATATAAATTATTGTATAATAATAATTTCCAATTTTTATTAAAAAAAAAAAAAGAAAAAAAGTCGACTTTTCACTAGTAATTTGGTCATATCATTTGATCCATTTTCACTTCGTACTTTGAACTATTGGAAATATTGGACAAAAATTCAGAATAATTAACAATAGAAAATTCGATTTCTATCTTAATCCTCATTTTTTTATTAACTGAATCCTCTCAAAAGAGATAAAATTGGCGAATAAGAAACAAAACTCATTAAGAATTAAGAAATTTTTTTCTTTTTTTTGTATGGAATATACACATCAATATTCATGGATCATACCTTTCATTCCACTTCCAGTTCCTATGTTAATAGGAGTGGGACTTCTCCTTTTTCCCACGGCAACAAAAAAGATTCGTCGTATGTGGGCTTTTCCTAGTGTTTTATTATTAAGTATAGTTATGATTTTTGCGGTGGATCTGTCTATTCATCAAATCAATAATAGTTCCATCTATCAATATGTATGGTCTTGGACTATAAATAATGATCTTTCTTTAGAATTTGGCTACTTGATCGATTCACTTACCTCTATTATGTCAATATTAATCACTACTGTTGGAATTTTGGTTCTTATTTATAGTGACAATTATATGTCTCATGATGAAGGATATTTGAGATTTTTTGCTTATATGAGTTTTTTTAATACTTCAATGTTGGGATTGGTTACTAGTTCAAATTTGATACAAATTTATATTTTTTGGGAATTGGTTGGAATGTGTTCTTATCTATTAATAGGTTTTTGGTTCACACGCCCTATTGCGGCAAATGCTTGTCAAAAAGCGTTTGTAACTAATCGGGTAGGGGATTTTTGTTTATTATTGGGAATTTTAGGTCTTTATTGGATAACGGGTAGTTTGGAATTTCGGGATTTATTTGAAATATTCAATAACTTGATTTATAATAATGAGGTTAATCTTTTATTAGTTACTTTGTGTGCCTTCCTGTTATTTGGCGGTTCAGTTGCTAAATCTGCCCAATTCCCCCTTCATGTATGGTTACCGGATGCTATGGAAGGACCTACCCCTATTTCTGCTCTTATCCATGCTGCTACTATGGTAGCGGCGGGAATTTTTCTTGTAGCCCGACTTGTTCCTCTTTTCATAGTTATACCTTCCATAATGAATGGAATAGCTTTCATAGGAATAATAACAGTAGTATTAGGAGCTACTTTAGCTCTTGCTCAAAAGGATATTAAGAGAAGTTTGGCCTATTCTACAATGTCTCAATTGGGTTATATGATGTTAGCTCTAGGTATGGGCTCTTATCGAGCCGCTTTATTTCATTTGATTACTCATGCTTATTCAAAAGCATTATTGTTTTTAGGATCCGGATCCATTATTCATTCAATGGAAACTATTGTTGGATATTCTCCAGATAAAAGTCAAAATATGGTTCTTATGGGCGGTTTAACAAAACATGTGCCAATTACAAAAACCGCTTTTTTAGTAGGTACACTTTCTCTTTGTGGTATTCCACCCTTTGCCTGTTTTTGGTCCAAAGATGAAATTCTTAATGATAGTTGGTTGTATTCACCAATTTTTGCAATAATAGCTTGTTCCACAGCAGGATTAACCGCATTTTATATGTTTCGAATCTATTTACTTGTTTTTGAAGGATATTTAAATGTTAATTTGAAAAATTACAATGGAAAAAAAAATAGCTCATTCCATTCAATATCTTTATGGGGTAAAGAAAAAGAAGTGAAAAAAAAAACGCATTTATTATCTTTATTAACAATCAATAATAATGGGAGGGCTTCCTCTTTTCGGAAGAAGACACATTCATATCGAATTGATAGAAATATAAAAAACATAACATGGCCTTTTATTGATATTACCTATTTTGAAACTAACAACACCCCTTTTTCCTATCCCCATGAATCGGCAAATACTATGTTATTTTCTATGCTTGTATTAGTACTATTTACTTTGTTCATTGGGGTCATAGGAATCTCTTTCAATCAAGAAGGACTAGATTTGGATATATTATCCAAATTGTTAATTCCGCGTATAGATCGTTTCCATCCAAATTCAAATAATTCTGGGAATTGGTATGAATTTATCACAAATGCAACTTTTTCGGTCAGTATAGCTTTTTTCGGAATATTTATAGCGTCTTTTTTCTATATGCCTGTTTATTCATCTTTACAAAATTTCAACTTACTTAATTTATTTTCAAACAATGTTCCTAACAAAGCAGATAAAATAAGAAATGTCATATATGATTGGTCATATAATCGTGGTTACATAGATGCTTTTTATCGAATATCTTTAATTAATAATGTAAGAAGATTAGCTAAACTAAATTCTTTTTTTGATAGACGAGTAATTGATGGAATTCCAAATGGGGTGGGTATTACAAGTTTTTTTCTGGGAGAGGTTATAAAATATGTAGGGGGTGGTCGAATTTCTTCGTATATTTTATTGTATTTTTTTTATGCATTAATCTTTTTATTAATTTACTACTTAAATTTTTTTTGTTTTTGATTTAAATTAATTGATTAATTGAAATCTCTAATGTTTTTTTTTTTCAAAAAAGGATCATATATTTTAGGTAAGTATTTTTTTTTAGTCTCATCAATACAAAATCGAATCCTTTTTTCGAGTACATCCAGAACAAGAAATTCCTTATCTAGAGTTTCGGCCCTATTTAGAAATTTATT